TACTCTTTAATATATATATAGATATATATATATATATATGGTGCAGTGCAATCCAACCTTTTTTTGTCTTTCAAGTTTCCAATTTCTTACCCCCTTTTGAATCGAAAGACCTAAATAATTCGAAATTCACTCTTGACTTGACGGCGAGATATGTTGTATATTTATATCCTAGATGTGAAAATATGCGGAATTCCTTCGGGAAAGGGTAAAGGAATAGGCTAGACATAAATCAATATAAATTGACTAAATAAGAACTTAGTTCCAGTGTGATAGAAATAATGAATCATAAATTCAATTGAAATATTTGAATATAGTTTAGGTTTCAGTTGCCGTAGATAATATCGAAAGGATTGTCTATAATGATAGACAAATAAAAGACTTTCTCAAGATTTTTATTCATCCATTTGAGATTTTATTTTATCTTCTTATAGTTAGTATTGATTGGAACTAGTCCATTATGTATATGATTTAACATGCCAACTATTAACCAACTTTTAAGAAAGACAAGACAGCCAATCAGAAATGTCAAGAAATCCCCCGCGCTTCGGGGATGTCCTCAGCGCCGAGGAAGATGTACTAGGGTGTATGTGTGACTCGTTCAGATTATGAGCTGGAACAAAAAAGCAAATGAAAGGAAAGAATTTTTCCAGTATTAATGATCATTACTAGTGAATAGGATAAAATGGAAGAACTCCAGTCACTATCTAAAATGAAAAAGATCTATTCATATGAAATTTATGGTTTCCATTGGTGTAAATCCGATTTAAGATGAGAAAAAATTTCCCATTGGTAGCGAACGTTATCCATTAAGCGGGGAATCCTATTTTTAGGGCAAAACAGAAAAATTATGCTCCCATTCTTGCAAGAACGGACTAACAGGGCCAGCTATCTAGCTAACCTTCAAAATTCAATACCGTTACTGTATAAGTGGATCTCCTCGTAAAAGACCTATTACTGGATAATTCATGGGTAGAGCCAAAAAGTTTGAACTGTACAAGTTATCAATAACACTCAGTAAATGAAGTAAAGGGCTCCGGTGTATAGAGAGGACCTCACCGTTTAAGAAATAACCATAGAAACGAAGGAACCCACTATTTCTTTATTCATCTATATTGAAATTGAATTTACATTGATTTTTTATTTGTTTGATATACCAATACAATTTCTTATTTTTTTGTCTTGTTTCAAGGCAAAATGTCTAAAAAAAGAAAAAATAGTGGTCGGGAAGGTTATAGTAGCAAAAGCCATTGGAATTATTCTTTTATACATTGAAAAATTATGTTTTGTTATTAATGGATCAGGAAGGGAAAAAAGAATAACTCAAAGAAAGAAAATCAATTAGTTATTCATCAAACTTTCTTTTATTCAATGACTAGAGTTAGACGAGGATATATAGCTCGGAGACGTAGAAAAAAAAGTCGTTTATCCCGTCAAGGGGCTCATTCAAAACTTACTCGAACTATTGCTCAACAGGAAAGAAGGGCTTTAGTTTCGGCTCAGCGGAATAGAGATAGGAAAAAGAGAGATTTTCGTCGTTTGTGGATCACTCGGATAAACGCAGAAATTCGCAAAAAGGGGGTATACTTTAGTTATAGTAAATTTATACATGATCTGCACAAGAGACAGTCGCTTATTAATCGTAAAATACTTGCGCAATTAGCTATATTAAAGAGGCATTTTTTTTATACGATTTCCAATGAGGTCATAAAAAAAGAAGATTGGAAAGAATTCCCCAAAATGATTTCAATCAAGTCCCCCGGAGAATAAACTCCGGGAGGGAGGATAGAGTAGAAATTAGTCTGATAAAATAAAATACATAAAAAAAAAAAAAAAAAAATGAACGAGAAAAGCCCATACTAGTAGAATCTAGTTTGGGGTTTTGTTGTTTTAATAAAAAATATGAATCTTTCTCCGATTTTCTGTGTATAGTATCAAAATGAAGCTTCAATAAAGAAGAAAGAAAAAATAGAATTCTTCCGAATATAGCCTTCCAATAGGGAACAGGTATGAAAGCATTCACTAATGTAATATGTTTTCAACTCCCCGTTGCGTATTGCTACTCGTCGGGTATAGAATGGATTTGTTTCTCTTTGTTCCTACAAAAAAAATGGTTCCAACAGATATAGAACAAAAATTCACCCTTGTTCCGAGATAATCCATTGATTGAACAAAAGGTATCCATTTTATAGTCAAGGTATCTATTGAATAGTCATAGTCTTTTCCAATGCAATAAAGTTACATAGTGTTATTTATCTTTGATAAGGAAAGGGTTAATTCCATGGGTTTACCTTGGTATCGTGTTCATACCGTCGTATTGAATGATCCCGGCCGATTAATTTCTGTCCATATAATGCATACAGCTCTGGTTGCCGGTTGGGCCGGTTCGATGGCTCTATATGAATTATCAGTTTTTGATCCCTCTGATCCCGTTCTTGATCCAATGTGGAGACAGGGTATGTTTGTTATACCTTTCATGACTCGTTTAGGAATAACCAATTCATGGGGCGGTTGGAGTATTACGGGGGGGACTATAACGGATCCGGGTATTTGGAGTTACGAAGGTGTGGCCGGAGCGCATATTGTGTTTTCTGGCTTGTGCTTTTTGGCAGCTATTTGGCATTGGGTGTATTGGGATCTAGAAATTTTTTGTGATGAAGGTAAAGGAAAACCTTCTTTGGATTTGCCTAAAATTTTTGGAATTCATTTATTTCTTTCCGGGGTGGCTTGTTTTGGTTTTGGCGCATTTCATGTAACAGGCTTGTATGGTCCCGGAATATGGGTGTCCGATCCTTATGGACTAACAGGAAAAGTACAACCTGTAAGTCCAGCATGGGGCGTAGAAGGGTTTGATCCTTTTTTTCCAGGAGGAATAGCCTCTCATCATATTGCAGCGGGGACATTGGGCATATTAGCAGGTCTATTCCATCTTAGTGTCCGTCCGCCTCAACGTCTATACAAAGGATTACGTATGGGCAATATTGAAACCGTTCTTTCTAGTAGTATCGCTGCTGTCTTTTTTGCAGCTTTTGTTGTTGCCGGAACGATGTGGTATGGTTCAGCAACTACTCCGATCGAATTATTTGGTCCCACTCGTTATCAATGGGATCAGGGATACTTTCAGCAAGAAATATACCGAAGAGTAAGTGCTGAGCTAGCCGAAAATCAAAATTTATCAGAAGCTTGGTCGAAAATTCCTGAGAAATTAGCTTTTTATGATTACATTGGCAATAATCCGGCAAAAGGAGGATTATTTAGAGCGGGCTCAATGGACAACGGCGATGGAATAGCTGTTGGATGGTTAGGACACCCTATTTTTAGAGATAAAGAAGGGCGTGAACTCTTTGTACGCCGTATGCCTACCTTTTTTGAAACATTTCCAGTCGTTTTAATAGATGGGGACGGAATTGTTAGAGCTGACCTTCCTTTTAGAAGAGCGGAATCTAAGTATAGCGTTGAACAAGTAGGCGTAACTGTTGAGTTTTATGGTGGCGAACTCAACGGAGTCAGTTATAGCGATCCCGCTACTGTGAAAAAATATGCTAGGCGTGCTCAATTGGGTGAAATTTTCGAATTAGATCGTGCTACTTTGAAATCTGATGGCGTTTTTCGTAGTAGTCCAAGGGGTTGGTTTACTTTTGGACATGCTTCCTTTGCCCTACTCTTCTTCTTCGGACACATTTGGCATGGGGCTAGAACCCTCTTCCGAGATGTTTTTGCTGGTATTGACCCAGATTTGGATGCTCAAGTAGAATTTGGAGCATTCCAAAAACTTGGAGATCCAACTACAAGAAGACAGGGAGTCTAATACAATATTGCTTTCTTTTTTTTGCTTCTATTTTTTTATAGGATACTAGAGAAATCTTAATTTGAATCACCGCCCTTCCTTTTTTTTACTCTTTCTTTTTTTATTTTGATCGGGAAAATAATCCCAAGTAAACAGGTATGGAAGCTATAATTGTAAACCACAATCGAATCCATGGAAGCATTGGTTTATACATTTCTATTAGTCTCGACTCTCGGGATTATTTTTTTCGCTATCTTTTTTCGGGAACCTCCTAAAGTTCCCACTAAAAAGGTGAAATGATTTTTCATTATCTCAATTGAAGTAATGAAAGAGCCTTCCAATATTGGAAGGCTCTTTACTTCAACTAGTCTCCGTGTTCCTCGAAGGGATCTCTTAGTTGTTGAGAGGGTTGCCCAAAAGCGGTATATAAAGCGTACCCGGTAAAACTTACAAGTAAACCAGATAGAAAGATGGCGACTAGGGTTGCTGTTTCCATTATTATAGAATTTCAAGACCACAATGGTTTATTTAAAATAAAATGGAAAGGTATACAAAGTCAATGGATCTCAATGAATACAATCAGATTTATGGCTACACAAACCGTTGAGGGTAGTTCTAGATCTCGTCCCAAACCTACTACCGTGGGGGCTTTATTGAAACCGTTGAATTCGGAATATGGTAAAGTAGCTCCCGGATGGGGAACTACTCCTTTGATGGGAGTTGCAATGGCTTTATTTGCAATATTCCTATGTATTATTTTGGAAATTTTTAATTCTTCTGTTTTACTGGATGGAATTTCAATGAATTAAATCCACAATAAAATGAAATCCAAAAGAACCAGGAACAGGAAGTTCTAGCCTTTCAATACAATACAAAATGAATTTTTCGGGTCCCGAATTCGATTTCTAACCCCCCCCTTTTGGTAGTTCAATCGCGGAATTGTTTTCTTTCTTTATTTCCGGAATATGAGTGTGTGACTTGTTATAATGGATCCTGTTGATAATACAGAAAATGAGTCTGTCATCTTATCCTAATAGAGATGGTTCTACCTCGTCGGATATTCATCCTGGTATCTGGAACACGGAATATCTAAAGTATATCAAGAAATATTTGAACTATGATTCATATTAAATATTCAGACCTCTCGATCGGATTCAAAAAAATTTTCTTTTGAAAGAAAGAATTTAGAAGTTAGAAATAGAAATATTTTTCTTCT